AACTTCTACAAATCTTTCCATTTTCCAATTCGATACGATCCATTCGTTCGTGGAGCTATTTACTCGATCGCAGACATTTCTGGAACACCTCTAACAGAGGGACAAATAGTCCATTTTGAAAAAACTTATTGTCAACCTCTTTCAGATATGAATCTACCTGATTCAGAAGGGAAGAACTTGTATCAGTATCTCAATTTCAATTCAAACATGGGTTGGATTCACACTCCATGTTCTGAGAAATATTTACCATCCGAAAAAAGGAAAAAACGGAGTTCTTGTCTACAAAAATGCCTTGAGAAAGGTCAGATGTATAGAACCTTTCAACAAGATAGTGTTTTTTCAACTCTCTCAAAATGGAATCTATTCCAAACATATATACCATGGTTCCTTACCTCGACGGGGTACAAATATCTAAATTTCATATTTTTAGATCTTTTTTCAGACCTATTGCCGATACTAAGTAGCAGCCAAAAATTTGTATCCATTTTTCATGATATTATGCATGGGTCAGATATATTATGGCGAATTCGTCAGATTCCATTGTGGAAGACACAATGGAATCTGATAAGTGAGATTCCGGGTAATTGTTTCCATAATCTTCTTCTGTCCGAAGAAATGACTCATCGAAATAATGAGTTACTATTGATATCGACACATCTGAGATCGCTAAATGTTCAGGAGTTCTTCTATTCAATCCTTTTCCTTCTCCTTGTTGCTGGATATCTCGTTCGTACACATCTTCTCTTTGTTTCTCGAGTCTATAGTGAGTTACAGACAGAGTTCGAAAAGGTAAAATCTTTGATGATTCCATCATACATGATTGAGTTGCGAAAACTTCTGGATAGGTATCCTACATCTGAACTGAATTCTTTCTGGTTAAAGAATCTCTTTCTAGTTGCTCTGGAACAATTAGGAGATTCTCTAGAAGAAATACGGAGTTTTGCTTTTGGTGGCAACATGCTATGGGGTGGTGGTCCCGCTTATGGGGTCAAATCCATACGTTCTAAGAATCAATATTGGAATCTCATCGATCTCATAAGTATTATACCAAATCCCATCAATCGAATCGCTTTTTCGAGAAATACGAGACATCTAAGTCATCCAAGTAAAGCAATCTATTCCTTGATAAGAAAAATAAAAAACGTGAATGGTGATTGGATTGATGATCAACTAGAATCCTGGGTCTCGAACACTGATTCGATTGATGAGAAAGAAAAAGAATTCTTGGTTCAGTTTTCTACCTTAACAACAGAAAAAAGGATTGATCAAATTCTATTGAGTCTTACTCATAGTGATCTTTTATCAAAGAATAACTCTGGTTATCAAATAAGTGAACAACCGGGAGCAATTTACTTACGATACTTAGTTGACATTCATAAAAAGTATCTAATGATTTATGAATTCAATACATCCTGTTTAGTAGAAAGACGTATATTCCTTGCTAATTATCAGACAATTACTTATTCACAAACCTTGTGGGGGGCTAATAGTTTTCATTTCCCATCTCATGGAAAACCCTTTTCGCTCCGCTTAGCCCTACCTCCCCCTAGTAGGGGTATTTTAGTGATAGGTTCTATAGGAACTGGACGATCCTATTTGGTCAAATACCTAGCGACAAACTCCTATGTTCCTTTCATTACAGTATTTCTGAACAAGTTCCTGGATAACAAGCCTAAGGGTTTTCTTATTGATGATAGTGACGATATTGATGATAGTGACGATATTGATGATAGTGACGATATTGATGATAGTGACGATATTGATGATAGTGACGATAGTGACGATATCGATCGTGACCTTGATATGGAGCTGGAGCTTCTAACTATGATGAATACGCTAACTATGGATATGATGCCAGAAATAGACCGATTTTATATCACCTTTCACTTCGAATTAGCAAAAGCAATGTCTCCTTGCATAATATGGATTCCTAACATTCATGATCTGGATGTGAATGAGTCGAATTACTTATCCCTCGGTCTTTTAGTGAACTATCTCTCCAGGGATTGTGAAAGATGTTCCACTAGAAATATTCTTGTTATTGCTTCGACTCATATTCCCCAAAAAGTAGATCCAGCTCTAATAGCTCCGAATAAATTCAATACATGCATTAAGATACGAAGGCTTCTTATTCCACAACAACGAAAACACTTTTTCACTCTTTCATATACTAGGGGATTTCACTTGGAAAAGAAAATGTCCCATACTAATGGATTCGGGTCCACAACGATGGGTTCAAATGTACGAGATCTTGTAGCACTTAACAATGAGGCCCTATCGATTAGTATTATACAAAAAAAATCCATCATAGACACTAATATAATTAGCTCTGTTCTTCATAGACAAACTTGGGATTTCCGATCTCAGGTAAGATCGGTTCAGGATCATGGGATCCTTTTCTATCAGATAGGAAGGGCTGTTTCACAAAATGTACTTCTAAGTAATTGCTCCATAGATCCTATCTCTATCTATATGAAGAAGAAATCATGTGACGGGGGGA